ATGCATTACATTAATTCGATTCATTCAATTTTATTATTAAATATAAAAAAATTGAATTTTTCGAATTTTAGAATATTAAAGATTATAACGATTTAAAGTAAAAGCGGGTAGCGGGAATCGAACCCGCATCGTTAGCTTGGAAGGCTAGGGGTTATAGTCGACGTTGATTCATCATTTTTAACGTCTCTAATTCAAAACTGAACGTGAAACTTTGGTTTCATTCGGCTCCTTTATGGAAGATGGATAAATTCCCAGATTCAGACATGAACGAAATAAAAAAATCCGACCCATAACGTCTATGTCAGCTTTTCTGTCTGAATCTATTCAGAACAACCCGCTTTCTAGACGATCCCTATAGAAAAGAGGAGGGTTATATTCTAACAATCTTTCTAGTTACTTCGTTCTCTACTTCTATTTGAAAGAATCCTTAGGAAAAGCATTTTGTTTCCACCGAGCTAAAACAATTTCTCGATGTCTTTAGTAAACCAAAGACATTGTTTAATAGCTGTTTTGCTTCAATTTCCCCTATATAAATTTTCAATTATATAAATTGAAAATTGAAGATTTAGTTACGATTAGAAATACACTTTTTATCTTTATCCATGGGTCCTTTACTCATACTCATTCAATTGGAAGTATTGATCCAATAAAAAAAAATTATGTTTCGTAATCTCATAATCCAATTTTTCAATTTTAAATTGATTCTTGGATACAAATCACGAGAATGTATATTCTTCCTCGAATTTTTCATTGAGAGGTAAAGGATTCAATCCTTTTAAGAACTAAAGTTTTTGTTCGGAATGAATATATGAATATTAATCAAACCGAAAGACCCTTTAACTATATAGGGGGTTATAGAACGAATCACACTTTTACCACTAAACTATACCCGCTACAATCCGATTATTGTATATAAATGGACCTTTTGTCGACCCTAATCAAAAGTAAAACAAAAGATCAGAAAAAAATCATGAAAACGAGAGCGTTTACGTGTTGTATCAGAGGACCTAATGAGATTAGGAAAAGAGGATTCATTTAATTTAAATAACTAAATACCAAGTGTTTTTTTGCCCGAGGTTTTTGACCTATACGTCTCGAACTTAAGCCATAACACAAAAATGGATTGTGTCAAGAAACGACAGTTCCCTTTTTCTTATTTAAACTGGAATAAAAGGACTAACTAAGAAAGAAACGGCACTTTGATTCGATATCATTTGATTCTATATCATAGAAATTGAAAAAGTTTTTTATTTCTTTTTAATCGCAATAACAAGCAAGTGTTTTTCTTTTTTTTTTCAAAATTCAAAAATCTTTTTATTTATGATTCGTTGGAACAAAAGGGCGGGCCCGGCTAAGTACTGACCAGGCCGGGCCGTGAAACTAAAAAGCCCCTTCGGACGAAATCACGAAATAAAAAAATAATACTATGACGGGCGTTTTCAAGCCTTATTTTTTATAATGTAACATAGTATTATCCTTTTTCAATTGGGAGGAGAGATGGCTGAGTGGACTAAAGCGTCGGATTGCTAATCCGTTGTACGAGTTTTTCGTACCGAGGGTTCGAATCCCTCTCTTTCCGTTTTTGTTGATGACTTGGTATTTTCTTTCGAATTTATCGCGAGCTCTTTTTTTATTTAATTAATAGTTAAAAATGAATAGTTAAAGAAGTTTAAGGATGTGGAATAGATAAAATCTTACTAATAACAGTTTAAAATCAAGCAAAGAAAACAAAAACCTTATCTTTTATTCTTCACGTCCAGGATTACGTCCTGGATCATTAGACAGGAATCCGAAGATAAAGAGAGAAACAAAGAATATCACTACCGTGTAAACAAATAGTTTGAGAGTAAGCATTACACAATCTCCAAGATTTTTTTTAGGAAAAAAGAGAATAGATTCTCCACTTTTATACCGCATACCCTACTTTTTTATTTTGACACCAAGAAATGCAGTGGGGTGATCCGGATTTGTCGCGGTTGTACAATAATTTCAATATTTGAATTGAGAGTGTAGGACTTATCTGATCTTATCAATTCGTAGAATTTTTTTTTTTTCGAATAAATCATGAATTTATCTGGGACTTTATTAAAAATATCATCGAAAACTTACAGCAGCTTGCCAAACAAAGGCTAAGAGAAAAAAGAACAGAGGTATTACTGGCATAATATCTACAATTGGATTCAAAAAAGCGTAGGCTTCGGGCAATTTGGCGACGAAAAAATTACTGGAAAAAAGAGCAGAATTAAGGTAGATACAGATTAAACTAAATATATTAAGCATAACAAACATTTTGTTTTGGGGATAATTGTATTTATTTTGATTGAGTTATTAATAAATTGAGTTTTTTATTATTATAAATATGTTATTTTTTTTATTATTATAAATATGTTATTATTGATAGAAGAAAGAAAATGAATAAAAAGAAAATAAGATAGACCAAAAAACTTTCTTTGATTTGAACTCACCCAATCAAAAATCCTTCTATATCTCAAATCAAAAGAGAATAGAATAAATCATACTTTCGTACAATATCTTAATTGAATTATATGTAATGATCAATAAATTCAGTTTAATTCTATGTCTACATGTATAGTCTATATGTATAAAAATTCTAGTAATCCATTTTATAAATAATAGATATTTAGACTGGAGTTGACGAATAACCCGTACCAATATTAGTGTTTATTAGTGTCTAATAGAAAAAATGGGGCGTGGCCAAGTGGTAAGGCAACGGGTTTTGGTCCCGCTATTCGGAGGTTCGAATCCTTCCGTCCCAGATCATACCCCGTCTATGATTATTATTATATAATGTGATCATTATATTAATATATTTTTAATATATATTAAATATATATCATAATATATCATAATATAATAAAATATATAAAAATAAAAATTGCCCTTTCGAACAGCCTTCTGTATTAAGAATAGAATATTGGTATAGAATGTGATTATTATTTCTTTTTTTAATAATCTGCGGAATCATATCTTTTTCACAAATTTAATCGAGTTCAAATAACACGCATATGAAATAGGAAATTTAATTCATTTGCGATTCGTTAAATAGTACCTATTTTACAGATTTTACAGTATAAATATGAAAAAATAACAACATAAATTTTCAATCTTCCCTTACATCAGTGTTTTTTTATCTATCTTTTTTTACTCACAGATGGTTTAATCCAATATGGATTTCTCTCTCTCTTACTGATGATAAAAAACGAAAGGTCCTTGCTGGAAAACTTTATGTTATGCAAAATACATGTATCGGATAGGAAATTTTTCAATCAATTAAATCTTTGTAACGAACTCTTATGAGTTCTTGGTACTTGAAGAAGTGTGAAATTGTTGAATTTATCCTATCACTATTACGTTACTTGAAGATACAGATTCAAAATAACTTGTTTATTCGTGTTATATTAGTTATAATTAGTTAACTAATTTGATTTTTACAATCAAAATATTCTAAATTTGAAAATTTAGAAAAAAAAAATTATTTCTATTTTCTAGAATTTCCAATATTTAATTCTATTAATCTAAAAAAATAGGGTTAAATAGATTACTATGTACCGACCGAACCAATGATTATTCATGATTCCATAATTGAATCAATTACATATGGGTTCCAAACCGAAGGAATGTTATGGTAAAACTTCGTTTAAAACGATGTGGTAGAAAGCAACGTGCGACTTGAAGGACATGATCAGCTGTGGAGTCTTACATCCACCATTTTTTTATATATTATATAGGAATGAAAGTGCTCTTGGCTCGACATCATTTGTTCTGTTCCGCTGGAACCCTCTTTTTTTTTGGGGGGGGTGATGTAATATAGTACAGGATGGAGCTCGAGTAGAAAGATTTTTTTTCAGGGGCAATAATCTAGGGTTAGTATCAATCAATAAATTGGAACAACTTCGTAAGTATATTTTCGATACATAAACCGAAAAGGTCCTATTCGAGAAAATTTCCAATTCAAAAGGAAGGTGTATTACGCAGGAATCAACCATTCGTATGATTCTTTGACAGAAAGAAATCACAAAAAATGATATGTTGCTGCCGTTTTGAAAGGATTTAAAGATCACCGAAGTAATGTCTAAACCCAATGATTCAAGGCAAAGATCCTGGAACAAGTAAATACCTTTTTCAATTGTCTTAACAACTAGATCAGAATGAAGAATCAAAATAGATTCTAAAGGAGACAGACAATAAAAGGGTTAGAGACCACTCAATAAATGAAATATCTAAAAGGGTTCTCTTTTGAGTTATTTCAGAGTTATCCAACTTGAGTTATGAGGGTGCAAATACGACTAATTTTCTTTTTTGTTGGGTAAGAATAAGAAAAAAAAAGTACTTAAATCAATAGTCTAATTAATTTGATGATTTTATGGATATATTTGATATTGTAATTCGATACATAGACATAATTTCTAATTTTCTCGAGCCGTACGAGGGGAAAACTTCTTATACGTTTCTAGGGGGGGGTATTGTTCATCTATCCCAATGAGCCATTTATCGAATCGTTGCAATTGATGTTCGATCCCGACGAGAGGGAAGAGATCTTCGGAAAGTGGGTTTTTATGATCCGATAAAGAATCAAATCTATTTAAATGTTCCTGCTATTCTAGATTTCCTTGAAAAAGGCGCTCAACCTACAGGAACTGTTCATGATATTTCAAAAAAGGCGGGGGTTTTTACGGAACTTCGCCTTAATCAACAAACAAAATTCAATTAATGAAATAAAATAGAAAAAAGAAGGTGTGGATGACTTGTATATAGCTTTGTATAACCCTTTCTTTGCTAGTTCCTCTTTTGTTCTATTCATATCATACTTCCGTTTAGTATTGTTACTTTTAGTATTGTTACTATAGAATGGTGTCGTTTATTTATAACGACAAAAAATGGATTTCGATTTTTTTGATATAATAATGGATATAATAATGGATCCAATAATATTAAATAGAAATCAAATAGTATAGAAAAAGATCAAGTGAATAAATAAGAAATGACGTAGAAGTAATTGGGTCTATAGACATAAAAATTTGCATTACCGTCAATGGGGTGATTTTCGTTGGAACTCTATGAACAAAAAAAAACAAAGGACTAAACCTGTTTATTTTAGTTATTGAATAAACCTCATTTTTTTCTACTTCTCCCCCGTCTTCCTTAATTTAGTCTTCCACCTATATTATATATTTATATATAGTGCCAATCCAACACAAGTCCTTAGTTTTTTTATTTCAATTAAAATAATTTGAATTTGATTAATTTTAATTGATTGAAATCAGAATTGTTAGTTCGATTTAGAATTTGTTTTATCTTTTGTATGCTTTTATCAATATTCATATTGACAACAGTGTATCAAATAAATATAATCCGATCGTGGATAAATGGATCCATTTATCCCTGTTCCATAGATTTAATTTAATTCAAATAATGGGTTCTTGGATTTTCTGTCATACAAGAAGTCTTTTTTGATTAAGATTAAAATCAATAAAACTCGATATATACTAATTAATGGATAATATAAGAGACAATAGGCGGTCTATAAATATTTGAAAATCTTTGACTTTATCCCTATTTTATCTTTTATCTGAGAATTTTTTGTATTTTCGTCGGATTTGTTCATTTTTATTATGTTCAGAGTGGGTTAGAATTTTTTTTTCATTTTTTTTTTTTTTTAATGGTTTGATTGCGTTGTGCCATTCAATTTCGTTATTTATTGGGATTCTGATTGTATCTACACATTCTAATTAGTTTTTGGGGGTTGCTAACTCAACGGTAGAGTACTCGGCTTTTAAGTGCGGCTAGCATCTTTTACACATTTGTATGAAGCAACAGATTCGTCCATACCATCGGTAGAGTTTGTAAGACCACGACTGATCCTGAAAGGAATGAATGGAAAAAGCAGCATGTCGTAGCAATGGATAATTCTGAGAATATTTCATTCTTACTGAATAGGTCCCCAATCTTATTTCAATTGTTTAAATTCGTGGTGTCTAACAATTTTTTAAAAAGAATCTTTTGGGGGGTCGAGTGAATAAATGGGTAGAGCCTTACTATAAGGTTCCAATTATAGGGAAATAAAAAGTAACGAGCTTCTGTTCTTCATTTTTGAATGATTACCCCATCTAATTAGACGTTAAAAATATATTAGTGCTTAATGCGGGAAAGGCTTTTCTGATGAGTGGATTAGAAATTTCTTATGAGTCCTAACTATTAGCTATTCCCCTTTATGGGGTAGAGATAAATGTGTAGAAGAAGGCAGTATATTGATAAAGAGATTTTCTTTTTCAAAATCAAAAGAGCGATTGGATTGAAAAAATAAAGGACTTCTAACTATCTTGTTATCCTATAAATGAACATAAGGGGCTAGAGAGTCCGTTGATGAGTTTGACTTGTTTCCGAGGTATCTAGTTTTTTCTTACTATAAATACCTTGTTTTGACTGTATCGTACTATGTATCATTTGATAACCCAATAAATTACCTATTTCTTTTCTGGTTCAAATCGAATTTTAAATGGAAGAATTTCAAGGATATTTAGAATTAGATAGATCTCAGCAACATGACTTCCTATACCCACTTATCTTTCGGGAGTATATTTATGCACTTGCTCATGATCGTGGTTTAAATAGATCCGTTTTGTTGGATAATGTAGGTTATGACAAGAAATCTAGTTTACTAATTATAAAACGTTTAATTAGTCGAATGTATCAACAGAATCATTTTATTATTTCCGTTAATGATTCTAATCAAAATAGATTTTTGGGGTACAACAAAAATTTGTATTCTCAAATGATATCGGAGGGATTTGCAGTCATTGTGGAAATTCCGTTTTCCCTAAGATTAGTATCTTCCTTAGAGGAGACAGAAATCGTAAAATCTTATAATTTACGATCAATTCATTCAATATTTCCTTTTTTCGAGGACAAATTCCCACATTTAAATTATGCATCAGATGTACTAATACCCTACCCCATTCATCTGGAAATCTTGGTTCAAAACCTTCGCTACTGCGTGAAAGATCCCTCTTCTTTGCATTTATTACGGCTCTTTCTTCACGAGTATTATAATTGGAATAGTCTTATTACTCCAAAAAAATCTATTTTTGCAAAAAGTAATCCAAGATTATTCTTGCTCCTATATAATTCTTATGTATGTGAATACGAATCCATTTTACTTTTTCTCCGTAACCAATCTAATCATTTACTATTAACCTCTTCTGGGATCTTTTTTGAGCGAATATTTTTTTATGAAAAAATAAAATATCCTGTTGAAGAAGTCTTTGCTAACGATTTTCCGGCCACCTTATGGTTCTTCAAGGATCCTTTTATGCAGTATGTTAGATATCGAGGAAAATCTATTCTGGCATCAAAAGAGACTCCTCTTCTGATGAATAAGTGGAAATATTATCTTGTCAATTTTTGGCAATGTCATTTTTATGTATGGTCTCAACCAGGAAGAATCCATATAAACCAATTATCCAAGCATTCCCTTGATTT